TCCCGATCACTGGAAGCAATCTTCACTGGCACAAGGATCTCCTCACAGCAACTTTCACTACGATAGAACCCAACAATGAGTTTACGAAGTAGAAGTTCGATCTCAAGCTGCCTGCATGCACCTATAAGACATGGAAAGGATCCAGTTCGGATGTGGACAAGAGTGAAGTGCGTTGGAATCAAAAAGTCTGTTTTAGTACGAGACCAGACCTTTTCACGGTAGTGCTTGTCCCCAATTTTGATTGTAACTAAGGACAGAAGCAGAAGGATGAGAAGTCCAGTCACCGAAGCTATCCAGGACCCAAAGGAGAGGTAATAAATCACTCTTCCAGGCAGTAGGAGTAGGACAAATCCCTTGTGAAAGAAGGGGTTGCTGACATACGAGTTCGAACTAGCTTAGCTTGACAAGGAGAGGTAAAAAGACCACGAAGTAGAAGGGCCGGGATGACGGCCAGCGAGGAGACAAGGTCCGCACACATTCGACAAGAGAGGTGAAACTGAAAGTGGAAATAGAATTCCATATCAGCAGTGGTGGTTTGCTCCCCCCGGTTCGTTGATCCTTATTCTTCTGTTAGGTTTTTTATAGTGAGTTGCTTTCTATCCGAGTTAGGAAGCTAGTAGTAGGAGTGGCTAGATCTCCCTCGAGTGAGGATGAAAAAAAGCATAAGCTACCTCGTTTGTGCTCCCGCTCTTTCACTCTCGTCTTTCAGTTCCATTCATTGATATGTCAGTGGTCAAAGAAGCTTCGAAGTCCTATACCTGTGCTACTGTTCATTCAAGCTAGCCTTCCTGTCTAATCGCATTGATTCTCCCTTGCAGATCAATCATGTAACTCGCATGTCATTGACCAATTACTAGATCGATCTACTACATGAATTATTTGATGTACGAATCGGACTATCAAAGAGAGGACCAAGGGCATTCATCCTTGTGCTTTTACCTCGCCATCAAATGCTTCTCTTGCTGTGGGTGGAGGGAGATCCATGCAATGGCATTTCATCAACAGATACCACTTCTTATTGATTTGTATGCTTTTTTTAGAATACCACCTAAAGGGAAAAGAGTAGTCATTCGTCAAAACATACCACCTCTCTCTCACATCTCTTTGGAAAGTTTGCATGTCCTCTATGGCCACCTCTCAGCTGGGCGAAGGAAGAATTTGATGTAGAATTGAGCCAATGTGTGGAACAGCATTCCCAGTATGACTTGCCTAGCTAGTGCTTCCTAGCTGACTGTACTAAATGATGTTGTCCAAGCAGCACTGCATTCAATCTTGCATAGGTAGGGTTTCCATCTCTTTAGGGAGTAGGCGTACCGTCTTGTCTCCCCCTGCCGCCTGACTGACCATTCTTATACTTACCATTCATTCCTCCCATCTTTCATCATGAAGTTACTGAGAGTGGGGATGAGCTACATCTTGCTGCACTGATCTATATTTAGATCTAGTGCTGAAGCCGAATACCGTTCTATGGCATCTGCTTCTGCTGATCAACCATGGATTTCTTTTTTTTTTTGCTTGCCGAATTATATAAAAACTTCACTCCTACAAGAACTTATTCGTTGAGACAATACCCCCGGGTCCGGGCAAGCACCAGTTGTTTCAACAGCTCCTTCGGACTATTACTTTTCCATGTGACCCCGGCCCGACTAACAACGATGTTATTGGATTTCCGAGCGAAGGAAGGCATCGATAGAACCGGGGGATCAAGCTAACTCCCTTAGGAAGCCTGGAAGCGCGGATAAGGATATTCAATCAAAACCGGGCTATCGACCTATGGCTTTCTACTCTCCTCTACTGTCAGCTAAAGAAGCCTATGGCCCAGAACCTTCCCTTGATAGACAACATATCGGGGGGAGAGGGGACATATATACCCTAACCTAGCGGGGTGTGCGAGGCAAGATGGCACCTCTTGAATTTACGCGATGACTACTCTAAGTCAGAGTGGGCCTCTAGCTTCTTTTTATTATTCATTATTCAGTAAGGCTCTCTCGTATAGAGGGGGTTAGTGTCTCCCGTAAAGCCCGCCAATAAAGTCTAAGCCCGTCCCCGAATCTACCAATCTTGATACAAATATTTATCTTTTTCTCTGGAGATCACCAATCGTATTTGGTGACTCAGAACCTAACCAAGCTATCTTTCCTATTTCTCATTCTATTAATGTGAAGCCTAAACATTCCCGAACTTGCCATTCACTTTGCCTTAGGGAACAGAATCTTTGGGAAGAAAGCTTGACTTCTATAAGTTAAGGGCGTAGCTCTCGGGCCAATTGGTAGAATCTGTAGGGCGCGTAGAAGGAGGGAGTTCGGTCTATGGAGCCACCGCGGGACGTGAAGAATGCCTTTCAACAACATAAGGGAAGGGGGGCTCAGATGGACTACCTCCTATGACCTACACTCATAGAAGTTCATCGAGTTCCCCTACATATCAAGCTACCTACATATCTTGATAGTCTCAGAAGCATCTTTCTTCTTTGTCTTCCCTAGATCCGCACTGGTGGTAATAATAAGGTAAGAGGAGTAGTGATCTAGGTATCATTTCTTATTTTTTTAGAAACGATCTGAAAGAGAACAAGATGTAGGTGTCTAACTTCTATCTATGGGTTATGTCCAAGCTCCATTGCACTTGGTGATAGATATGTCATCTTGCCCACCTTGTAGAGTTTCAAACCTAGTTCAAAGTAGGGGCCTCTGATTACCCATCTGCTAACCAAGCTATAGAAACGAGAACAAGTTCCCCTAAGCTACCTGACCAAAGATCCTAAGCTACTTGTTTTCAGTGCACTGCTTTTCGAGCTCTTGCTTGAATTGAGTTGGCTATAATAAATTATCCTCTTTCTAGCTCGTTCTTCAGCTACTCCATCTAGGAAAGGGACTGCCCTAGATGTCAGGCGGGGAATCCTCGTTGTGTACTAACTAGCCGACTCTCTTAGTGTATCACCGGAGTCTATCTAATGTCTCCTAATGCAGCTACGAAGGGCAATGCTTTTTTGTGGAAACCGGGCACTGAAAGAGATATTCAATGGATACGGGAGTTTCCTTTTTGCTTGGCTTGACCATATAATATAGGGCAGTCCCACTTCCATTCGAAGTTACAATTCCCCCCCCCCTAAAAAAAAGTAGTTGATAGCCGATTGAGAGCAATCCAGTAGCAGTATATAATAACCCGCGTGAACCTCTTAGCCAATCCCAAAAGTTATGGATAGTCAAGCGGGCCTGATGAAATGATTCTATCTACTAGCCGAGAATAGCCTTATGTAGAATCGGGTGGTCCTTCCATCCTTACAATCGCCGGGAAAAGAAGAGGAATTCATGGTTGGATAGTCTGCCTATGCGAACGAATTAGTATGCCTGGCCAGCGTCAAAAGCAGGTCTTTTTTGATTGCCCCGCTGACCCTTTCTAGGCTCTAGGCTTCCTTCCTTGTGGCTACCAGTGCAATAGCATATTCCCAGTTGGATTACCTGATTCTGAATCTTAATAGGACCTGGGGGAAGAAGGCATGTAAAAGTTGGATAGTTGGCATGCATAAGTCTGTTATATGGGCTAAAGCTTTTCAGTGTGCACCCCAAGCAGGAGTCCCAGTGTTTGAGTTTTTCCTATTGTAACTTTAAGCGATCTAGTATCAATCCTAAGGTAAGGCCAGTTCCCTTTGCTTTCTTTCCATTCCTTCTCCCCTACCCCTACAGTCTATAGCCCTAGCTTCTCCCTGCGAAAGGAGAAAGAATTGCATGCATTTTAGTGAAAAGTCAGTCCCTTCTTTACGGATTCTAGCTTAGAGTCAGTCCCTGATCTAGTTGCTTGCCTCAGAGCCTGCTTTCCCCAGCCCTTATTCATATTCCCCATACCTTATATTCCCCTGAGTCAGTGTAATTGCTACTTGCAGGTAGTTTGAGTTCTGTTTCAGCGCTTGGGAGCAATCTCTATATAAGTGTAGGAGTGCTCGTGCTGTCTAGTAGTCGTCCCTCTCAATGTGTGTATGCTAGGTAAAGGGCAAAGGCTAGCCCATCAAAAGGACTATCAGACCCCTCATAAAGAGTCAAGTCGAGACCAAAGGCCACCTCTTTTGAAGCCGCGTTTACCACTCGAATTCGCCAGACCAAAAAGTCGAGAGGGTCAGAACTCCTATGAAGTTTGAAGTGAAAACCCAAGCGAGAGTCGTGGAAGAAAGGTTTTTTTTCCTCACTCCGCCCAATGACGAAGGCTTTTCGAGAAGGATGATTGCAAAGTTAAGGAGAGAAAGCTTAGACCCCGAAAGCGTTGACTGGTAAAGGTCCGCGCTAGCATAGCTGTACTTGTACTTGGAGCTAGCCGAAGGTGCCTTTCGCCAGCTAAAGCGGGCCAATTCCGCGTCGGTAGTAAGAAGGAGATGGAAATCCGCTAGTAAGAGGATTAGCTTCTACAGTTGTGATTGCGCTTTCCCCCGGGGAATTTGGGATTTCAAGTATCTAGAAAGGCCGATGAAACTATCGTGAATGGGTCCTTCGCCCCCCTTGTTTTTCTGCTTAAAGAGAGGTTTATTTACCTTCCGACGCTGGGGATCCTCCATGCCATCTTTGGCTCTTCTGTTTTCAGGTTTGACATGACATTAGAATACGCACATGGATTCTAACCCTTCTTGCTAAGAGATCTCATCTGATCTTTCCTGGTAAATAAGGCTAAGCAAGGCCGAAGGCTATATGTGAGAAGGATTTGCTGCTTTCTTAGTTAGAAAAAGGAGTCCCCAAAAAGGTGCTTCACCACCATTTTACACCTCTCTGTGCCTTCATTCTTATGAGTTGAGAATTTGATATAAGAGATAATGATATAAGAGAGAATCCGCTTCAGAAAGAACTCCGACTCCGAGTGAAGGCGGCTGCTTTGCTTCTCGATAGCCAGTCCGGGACTGACTCTCCTTCGCTCTTGATGGCAGCTGGATTGCCTAGTTCAATGGTTGCTATCTTGCAGCAGTCTTGTATTCGCCTTTCATCCCATCTATCCTTGTAATGTCGACTCTGATATTCTCGTTCCTGGTACGACTAGCTTTCCGGCAACATATTCAATAGTACCGGAGTCGCGAAAGAGGTTCCGATCACAGCTTCTAAAACAAGAGAAAAGCGAAGAGGGGCAAAGGCGGCAAGACCAGAGAAGCTGCTAACACCGGTTAGGCCTTTTTTTGACTAATGCCCCCACTCAAACAGCTAAATCTATGTACCTTGAGCTGGGAATTCAATCAAAAAGAAAAGGAAATGGAAAGGTAGTTCAGTGAGCCGAGGGTGAGACTCTGAGCTAGAAAGATCCTACTAGTTTACAGATATAGGACGAAATCCCACTTTCTTTCTGTGTTCCACAGATGTAGTTCCTCCGACTCCACTGCCCACCTTTAGCGAACAAATGGGACTATGGTCTTTTCCTCCTCCTACCAACTCTGCACTCTGTGAATGCTTAACTGGGAATTTCACTCTTCTTTCATAGATTGTCGAATGTGAGACTCCAGTCTTTTCACTCATCTTTCTATCGAAATGCTTGAAGCCCTAAGGTAAGGAGGGTCACCTTCCTCGCTCGGTCCGTGGGTCATATCGCAAAGCCGGAGCTTACAGCATTTACCATTAAAAGTGGGTATCGCACTTTCTCATCATTCGAATCCCTCTCCATCTGGCAAGGAGAAGGCATGGTACCTCGACCCAGCTGGGCAAGGGACTGCTATTGAAGAATAAGAACTCTTCAGGTCTCAAAAAAAGATGGAATACCCGAAAAAGGCAAAGGCCGATCTACGGTAATCCCTTCGCCCCGTTACTGCTTGACTGACTTTAGGCTCTTCTCTGTGCTTTGTTAGAATGCCCTCTTACTGCTCACGAAGGAGCTCATAACCTGACACTATTCAATGTCTCGAGTAGGCCAATTGCCTTTCTTACCTTTGCTTTAGCAGCTCTTAGATGCGTCCTTCCCGGTCTTATTTCCCTCTTAGAAGGAGGAATCCGCTAAGGCTAGGCACCCTCTATTCCAAATCTATGCTGCTTAGCTCATCTGCTAGCTCGCCTTCTTCTTTAATTTAAGGTAAGGAAAGGAGGAGTCAGTACGGTAAGAACCTCTCCTGTATAGCTACTGGGGCGAGAATTTCATAAGAGAAGAAAGATTGGACAGCTTTCAAAGACAAGCAGGAATGAGCTGGTAGTTAGAATGAGTGATCGTAGCAGCTCTTGGAGAAAGTGAATCCCTAACCGCAGCTAGTTTTGTTACACGGTGGTAGTCTTGAGGTAATTTCGAAATCATCAGCTCTTGCGCACTCATTGGCTGGTAGTCTGAACTTCTTCTTTGATCTTCAACTGGACATTTTCATCCTCCTAAACTTCTGTTTAACTGGCTTGCATTCCGGTTCTAAGCGGAAAATGGTGGACCACCATGTCAGTGTCTAACCCAGGCATATCCTCATTCATAAGACCATGCGAAGACGTCTTTGTATTCCCTGAGCAACTGAATAAGCTGTGTCTTTAGAACGATGTCCCGATTTTGACCTCTTTTATCTCCCCATCTTCCCCTAAGTTCACTTTCTCAACCTCCTCCTGGTATGTCCTGGAATTCCCTACCAGGGAGAGGGACAATTTCCTTTTCATTACGCTCTATTATTCTAAGGAGTGAATCCGGGGGTTCAATTTCTTCTTCATCGGTGTAGCTTATTATTGGAGTTTCAACAGTTTTGTTTGAGCAGACTAAAATCGATCTGAATTATAGCACAAGAACCTGTAATAATAGACAAAAGACAGAGATTAATGGAAGTGCTTGGAATATGATGATTTTGGACAATAAAGGAAATGGAAACAAGTGCATTTATAGAAATTGAAATACGTATGCCTGGTTTTGCATCACCCTCCTAGAGGTCACAGGCAGGCTACACCTCTGGACTTTGATACATCTTTACACAGAGTTCTGGGGGGCGCCTTCCATAGGATAGGGGATTGTAGCCAATAGATCGACCAAGCAGATTGAGGATAGGAGTTGTTGTCGAGTTGAAGACCACGTTCTTTCTGTGATTCCACAAGATCCAGCACACAACAGGGAAAACCATGCTCCAGGGGACAGCACGGAGGTATGACATCCCCTTTGACTGACAATTTAGTCTCAACCAATCATTCACTGTAAGCACTCAAAAGTTTTCTATGGTTGTGGGGATGTGAATAGCATTCCAAACATCCCTAGCCACTTTACCGTCTCGAAGAATATGAATAAGAGTTCAATATTGTCGTGGCAAAGAGGACAAGAAGGCCACTCTATGATGTCTCTTTTTCCAAAGAAGTTCTCTCGTGGCTATCCGACCCTGAAAGCAAGGCCACAGGAAGAATTCAATTTTAGGGAAAGCATGAGTCTTCCAGATCCAACTACAGGTCATGTTGTTGAGAGGTGTTACTATCCATTTTTTACGCGGATTGCATGCAAAACTTCACTTCCCATTACTTGACCCTTTCCACTCCTCACTGGAGTTTCCACCAAGCCAATAAAATCTGCCTCTTGCGCTCTTATACTTATATCTTATATAACTTTGGCCTTGACTTTCCTCTTCCCCCCTTCTTTCTTTGTTAGAATTCAACATCTCTGATATGTTCTGCATTTTGTTCGCCCACTCTTCATTCAGGGTGGTTAGAACCAGGGGAGGATCTTCCACCTTTAAGTTTAAGGTCGGTCATAGCACCAGCACCTGAACGCTTACTCTTACTGTTCTTCTCAGCTAAACCTCCTTTCTTAGGCCCTGAGGTTCTTGTTTGGAGTCATTTGTTTATCACAGAACAAGTCCCCCTCAAACTCAATGCCTCACTCAAATGGCACTGCAACTTCGGCTACTTTAGCCAAAAAAACGGATTTCACTCATCTTAGCCGGAATGTGCCCTCACTCTCTTTCTGACACAGGGCTGAGCGCTCTAGAATAGAAGCGAACAACTTAACCTCGCAGGGTTTAGGAACCTGCCTTTGTGGCTTGTTGTGAAAGACCGATGAGCATATGGAACTGCAGTTCATACTCCATTTCTTGAATGTGAAAACTGAAGAAAAAAGAAAGAAATTGCTTTTGCCCTCACACGAGCAGCGCGTAGGTTATGTCCAGATCTCAGTCTATCTTGTTGAATTCTTAGTCGAGTAAGCCGCGGGAGCAATGTCCAGTTCAACCGAAACTACTGCTGCATAAAGGGCAGGTCCAACGGCACCACACCTCCTATTGAGAAAAGAAAAGGTCAAGACTTAGCTTCCTAATAAGCTTTCAAGAGAACAATGTGTTCAAACCGAAGCTCCTAGAATTGGATCCGATCCTAGCCTAGCTTCAAAGAAGTCGTTACGCGAGAAGGTGTAGGTGCTGCTCGATCGAGCCAAGTAGTCCCTTTCTGCTCATAGTAGCCTTTACTACTCATAATGGCCAATACCCCTTCAACTAGAGTTGCGGATTCTACTCTTGAAGTGAGTGACTCAAGATACGCAAGGACTGAACCGAGCTTCCTCCTCCACTGGATCGAGTTCACTTACGCTTTCCCTTCTTCATTTCATCTCAAGGTTTTGGAACTTATTATAAGAAGCTCCCACATTGGTTGGCTAGGTTGAATTATGGGTCTGAAGCCCTGCCCTTCTATCTTTCCCAAGAGCAAATTCTGACATATCTCTGTTCGAATCGAAACTTCCTCTGTTTGTTGGAAAGAAGTCCGCTCTTCGGTCATCTACTCGGTCTACTATATAAGAAAAGAAGCAGCTACTGCAGACAGGACTTAGGGGTAGGCAAGAGAGGCTGGAGACACGGAACTATCAGCACTGTAAGCAGAAAGGACTAGAGCTTCACAGAGGGGTCATCGAGCTAGGTCAGAATCCTCAACTTAAGGCTGATGAAAAGAGAGTCTAATTCTGTCAATAAAGGCCGGAACCAGCTCGTCATAAAGCCCGCAATTAAGAGCAAGAAAAACTTAATAGCTAACGTGCTTCCTCCTTCTAATAGGGCTTGGTTAAGGCTCGGCCTCGGCCTGTTTTCTAACTCCTTATCCGATAGAAAAGTTTCCTTCCATGGAAGCTAACCCAACAGTTAGGGTGTTGGCTCTAAATTAAATAAAAATGGAAGGTCCATTCCTTTCATGCACGAGCACCTACCCCCAGCTTAGTCCAACAAGTAACCAAATCCAACCAACTCTTTAAAGAGCTAGCAGAACAGCCAATCTCTCTTATTCGGGAATTGCTTCAGCTGAGACTAATGGTAAAGGCGCTTCAACTCATTCAACTCAATGGCCCGGGACCAAGCTTTCAAGGTAAGGCCTCCTTTAGTAAGTTCCAGAAAGAAGCAAAGGAAGTGCTGCTGCTTGCTATCCCATTAATCAGATGTCACTAGTCCGTCCTGATAGTAAATCCTCTCTCTTGCCAGCCAGTCGTGTAGCGAGCCAGATGAGACCCTTTCTGACATTTGAGCATCCATTTTGGCCCCAACATCCGGCATTTGAGGACCATTTTTCTTACAATTTCGACGCCAAAGAAAGTTAGCAACATTTTTGGTAGTTGTAGACATTTAGAATTTTTTTTTTTGGTGTCTAGGATCAGGAATTCCTACGATCTTTCCTTCGGCCGGGCTAAGTCAAGGAGCTATCGGAAAATCTTGCTAACTCGATCTTGCCCTAGGTCCTGTCCTTGCTTTATTATTTATCGGTTCCTATCCATATTCCAGTTCAAGCTCCCGAGGATACTTATTATTCTAGATCCGCTCTATCATCTCAATAAAGAAAAAGAGCTACAAGTACAAGAAAAGGGGGTGCTGCGCTTAAGGCTCGATTCAATAATGCCTTTTTCAGGCCATCGCATATCTGATTGATCGGGAGATCTAATGAAAAGTAAATCCGTTCTGGCTCCTCTACACTTCAAAGGTAAAGATCAGCTCCGGCTATGACCTACGGCAGGCCTTTTAAATGCATCTTGTACGTCTTACTTCATCTGTGATAGGGGACGACCTTGAGCTCCTTGCCTTCTTTCCACTCTTTCAACAATCCACTCTGTAAGTGACTTTAGGTAAGCTTATTTCGAGATCAGGTCTGGTCTTATCGAGGGTCCAATCGAGAAAAGAACTCCAAAGGCAGCGCTCTATACAAGAAAAGGGCTTTCAAAAGGCACTTCTCAACTTGGAAATAACTACCGAAGAAAGGACCTCCAGAGAGGTTAGTTACTTTTGAGTCGGGTTACTAGCCTAGGGATAGGGAGATAAATGAAGGATCTGTAACTTCTCGAATAAAAGGGGAAAGCCTAGCCTTTAGGCACCCAAACTTACTAATAGAAAGAGTAGGGGTCAGCCGTCTAATCCGCCAATCATGGAAGGGAGGCCCAAAAGACGTCGTCAGTTATTATTTAACATTTTTTTTTCAATAGACTTGGCAGCCCTAGACCACGGAAAGCTACTCGACCAATAAAAAGGGAGCCGAGCCGGTTCAGATTCCTAACCACTGGAATAACTGGAGGCGATGGCTTCGCTTTCTGAGCTCGGTTGGCTGCCCTTCCCTCTCGGACATCAAGGCCCGCTGGCTGAACATCCTATTAACTTGTTTTGAATCGATCTTTGGTGATTGGGAAAGAGCCCTAGCCTTCGGTTCCGATCTTTTTACTTTCTAAGGAGCCCCCAAAGAAGAGCTAGCTACAGGGGTCTCGGTTAGCTACTGACTGGTAGACAGAACAGACTGGCCTCCTCGATGACGACAGTTACCCGCGGAACTAATAGGAAGAGCAGCCGTACTTACTGACCGCAGATGAACTTTGCTCGACTGGAAAACCTTCTCTATATTCTTTGTATTGTATTTTGATCCTACTCTGGTGAGAAAATCAGTCCTTGAGTCCGCTAAAAGACTAGGGCTATGGTAACTAAACCGGTGTCGGCTACCGTTGACTGCTTTCATTTTCCCTAAAAGAAGCGCTGGACTGCACTCGATAATGCTTCTTTTATTGAAATACGAAGTACTTGCTCGTGACAACTAGACTTGCACACTCCTTACTTCTGCTAGAAGCTATGCTATAAAAAAAAGAGGGCAGGGAGCTTGTGACTAAGCCGCTAGGGAGACTAAGACTAAGCCGAATCCGGGGAAGGATCCGTAGACAGCACTGTGGATGGAGTACCGGTAACTTAACTCTTTAATGAATGCAGGAACAGAACAATTTGCAGTGGTGAAAGCCCCTACCTATGAAAGAAGCAAGGGGGACTGGTAATCCTACTCTCTGTCTTGCTACCTATGACTGCTTTGTCGACTCTGTTGACGGAGTACCGCTCACTGCACGGCTAAGGGAATTCTGTCTTGAGTTTTTCAATCTGACAGGCGAATTTTACCAAGAGCCTTTTGTGCTTTAGCATTGTACCCTTGGATTAGAGTCTTGGTGTGGATTTCCTGGGCGGAATGCCTAGGTAGGCGAGAGTACGGAACGGCATAACGTTAACTGCCGACCCCGGATCGACCTATAATCAGTCTTTTGTTTGCTGGCTTGACTCCAGAACTAGTAGAGGAAGGCTGAATTTCTTTTATATCAAATATCATGACTGAGTACTGGACTCTAATAAAGGAAATACTCTCAAAAAAGGAGAGTTCTACTATAGTAATAGTAATCCTATTTCTGATTTTTTTGTTTCTTTACTTATTCGTCAGTCTAGCGATCTACTTTATCTTCTTAATGAAGATCTTCAACTACAACAAAAGAATGGGTGTGCCCATGAATCTATCTTATGTTATGGGTGGGTTGCAGGAGTGAAGTTAACTATTGTATTTAAGCCTTCCAGAAGTGTTAATGTTAAAGAAGTAGAGCTTCCATCTGATCGAGAAATCGGGGATGATTAACAGGAGTTATGGCTGCGGCCGAAGCGAAGAAGCGAGGGGCAGCTGACCGAAAGGACAGCGGAACGAACAGCCCACTTGAGCAACTCGAACGAAAGAAAGAACAGAAAGATGAGAGAAGCGCATAACGATATCTTTTTCTTCCTCATTTTTTTTTTTGTTTTCGTATCATGGATCTTGGTTCGTGCTTTATGTCATAGGGTTAGCATTTCTAGATTCTAGTTCTAAAATAAAATGAAGGTAGGGTACAACAACCTTAACCGCACAAGCCGGGACTGGGCCTATCTCCATCTCCTCTTGAGATGGTGGAATGACTCATCCAACGCCAAAGAACGTTATGTTATGAAAAAAGGGTCAGAAAGGAGACTTTAGCAGATATGAGCTATTCCCCGAAAATGCTCTAAGTTGGGGTCAATAAGCCAGAAGTTGGGACCGGGTGGCGATTAGTCGGTTTCTAGTTCCAACGCTACGGAGCTCCTCCTTAATCGCTTTAAGTAGTTTCCTGTGATGTAGTTAAATAACTAGATTGAATAGTCGAGTTGAAATCGTTCAGTTGACAAAAAGTTGACTATGACAACAGTCGCGAGAGATAGGCTTTTAGGGCACTTCCTTAGAAAGAAGATCCCGGGAGAGAAGCATCGGTCCTACATACCCGAGAGAGAGAGGAATTTGACTCGCTCCCGTACAGGAACGGGATATTAGGGTAAACACAGGTGACTAGAACGACTTTCGCTTAACAGCAGCTAAATGAGAGGTCGGCGGCGAGTGCATGAGCTTCTAGACTAAAACTACTTTTTTTGGCATGGACCAGATCGTTGCTTGGTGGATTAGATAGGATAGAGCTTGAGCGAAGTCGACGATAGATAGGGGTCAGGCCAAAGCAGGTAAGAAAGACAGAAAACGAAAAAGTAGAACGAAAGAAAAGCAGGCGGATTCATAGGCGCTTTCAATTAGTTAGACTTTTACAAGAAAAGGTAGAAGTGAGCTTCCTCGTCAGTGATAAAAAGGATCTTAGCCAACGGTGACCGGCTTTCGTAAAAGCAACTTTGGGCGCTGGTTTCTCGATCCGAGATCTCACTTGAAGAAAGACAACCACTTCTCTTATATATTAGAATATGATAAATGAACGGCGGCAACTCTCGAGATAGCGAAACTAACTGCAAAAGGGGGCTACTTCCTAGAAAGATTCAATCCAGCCACAGGTTCCCCTACGGCTACCTTGTGACGTAAGAATCGGGTCAAATTCTAGTCAGGGACGCGGTAGTTGATTTAGCCCTACTCTCGGGTTTCGTGGTTCCATTGTGCTTCCCGAGGCCCGGAAGCTCAAGCATCTCGACATAGTAAAAAGGCTTTCCAATTCTTTTTGTTATCGAATGGTTAGTTCGTTGGTGATTCGGTCACCTGCTTGTTCCATCACAAGCCCGCTATCTTTTCTTCGCCCGCTACCGCACGGACCGGTTCCCCTCGAAAAGGGGCGCTTATATGCCGTAGGGATTTTTCCCTTAGAAAGCGGCAATCGACTTGATTTCCCACAGGCCATAAAGATAGAGAAAAGGCAATGTGTCAGGGGCCAAGCGTACCTCCCGTTCAGGAACCGTTCTTGTCTCAATGTTCATTGATTAGATCGGATCGGTCCCTTATCTCTCAATGGAATGTATATCCCCAATTAAAGGGATCGCCTCTAAGGCTTATACTATACACCTTTGTTCGCTCTAGCCGGTTACGGGGGAAGAAAGCGTGTTATCGACACGGAGGTTGTCCAGTCAACCAATGAAGGGAGGAAGGGCCTCGGGTTGGTTGGATAGTGTCAGCCATACTTCATTCGTTTTCGACCAGAGCGTTAACACAAAAAAAAATAAGAATCAAGAAGGCCCGAGGCGTTTAGCCTCGGGGCTTAGGCAGAGGTTCTTCTATAACCAGACCAAGAGGGTTTCCGGACTTACTGAAGACTAACTGAATAATAAGACCCCAACACCAACAACAACTTAAACTTACAGTTTTCGTGTTAAAGCTGGATACCCAAAGAGCAACAGATAAAACCAAAGCTTAAACTAAAGCAGCAACATCTCCTACCCTTGCTTCCGTCTTATCGTATACTGGATGTATAGAATCTTTCCTTCTGACTTTCACACTTATAAGATCTACTAAGACCCGCCCCTTTTGCCTAGTTAGATGTCCTACCCACAACCCGAGATCTATTACTACTAAAATAAAAGGTCGGAATTTAGAGAACTCATAGAAATGGATCCGCTTTGGATGCCTCCTTTATTTACGTCATTTTGTGGTACCCATTTCTTTCTTGTTCTGTTCGTGTAGAAAAGCGAGTCCCTTTTTCTGCATTCTGGTTTTATACGTTTTTATGGAAGGCAGTTTGTTCAATATGTTTGCTAGTTGCCTTCCATGGTGAGGCTCCTTTTTTTCTTTTTACTTTGACAAACTCGTTTACCCTTGCGCGAATAAGATTAATGGAGACTCGCTTTTGATTAACTAGCTTGGAAAGCATCCGACCATGGGACGCCCGTCCAGATGAACTCTTATCGGAGCTTGCCCCAGCGCCAACCAACTGTGAATCAGCCGCTATTCTCTCTGGTTTTAGAAAGCGAGTGAAGTGCTTTGCTGCTTACTTTACTGGAAAGGAAGACTAGCGAAGGAGTTATGGGCTTTCTTGGCGTGAGATTCTGGTCTTATTCATTCCTCTCTTCCCGGTGCGGTCTAGCTTTATTCTAAGAGGAACGAAGTCTGATTCAACCCAGCAATCTTACTAAGAAGCCTCCAAGCCTGATAAGAATTCTCTTTCCTCGGGCTTCTTACACGTCATTTCTCATGAGTTTTTCGAGTTTGGCCTTTCCTCTGCCCAGAAAGTCGCATAATTGTCCAAGGATTGGCGGGAATGGTGGAAATGGAGGGATATCGAACGTCGAATTGCCCGAAGAGAAGCTTTATGGGAGAAAGGAGGAAAAGGTCAGGCTAGTAGCTAAAGGCTTTACTCAAACATATGTGATAGATTACGAGGAAGCCTCTGCCCCAGTAGCCAAGATGAAGTCTGTTCGTCTCCAGCTCTTCTCTATTGCTGCGAATCGAGATTGGCCTCTGTTCCAATTAGATGTGAAAAATTCCTTCCTGAACGGGGACCCACAGGAATAAGTTTACATGAATCCTCCACCCGGGGGAGGAGAACAAGGTTTGCAGACTTTGAAAGCTATCTAGGGGCGTGAGCAGTCTCCCAGGGCCCGGTCGAAAACCACGGCCCGAGTAGAACGAAAAGAAAAGATCGGAGTCGTTCACAGGAAAAGCGAAGACCGAAAATGCCTACTCCCCTGGTAGGGCTATTCAAAGCAATCCATCCCAGGCAAGGATAAAGACAGCTGAACAAGACCATGCGGATAAGAGAAGAGTTGTGTGATTAGATTTTCACTTGATCTGGAAGATCACCTAATAGACTGGCCTTACTTACTCTCCCCAGGAAGAGAAGGGAATCCAGGGGAAGTCGAAAGAGAACTTACAGGCTTTCCTCAAAGCTCACAGCTAGTCCTCCTTATTTAATAGAATTCCCAAGCAGGCGGAGGTAAGGAATGACAAGGTCAACCTAAGCTTAGTCGAATTCTTCCCCTAGGTGAACTATCTTTCGCTTTCGAGAAGACAGTGAAAGCAGAAGACTAAGTCACGACGTGGAAGCTTTCAATTCAAAGAGAAGATTCACTAGCAAAGGGGCGAAGCGAAAAGTCTTCTCTACTTCTTTTTTTTTTCTTTCTTGTTATACCGTCCGTTCGTGCCAAGGGGCGATAGCGGTCCAATAGCTGCGCTTACATTCAATGGCATCGCTTATTCCTCTAAGCATGCTACCAGTCCTAGCTACGGATACTGACTATAGAGAACGTCGAATCAGAATCTCTTTCACTCCCGGCTGAGTCAACAAGACTTATGACAACAGACGGAAGAGCCCATCTTTTCTCTAGCCTTTCGGCTTCCCCTCCTATTTTCATTTCATTACCTACCTCGATGTGTTCTTTTCTTCACTATTTAGGTAGACTTTTCAGAGAGTTCTTTTTCTAGGAGTTTGCAGATTGATTCCCTGAGTCTTCTTCATCGAAGACTCTTTCCAAACAAGGAAAAGTCTCATTGAATGAGAAATCCCTATTCCTAGGGGAAGTTCTGCTCGTTTCACTTCCGTGGTTGAGTGATAAAGAATCAGATTGGCTGCTTCCAGACATTCTAATGAAGTTCTATCATTCCCAAGGGTAGACCCTGGTTTTTGTTTAATCTACGCCCAATTCTTGGCGTGAGAGTAACTGCCCCTTTTTCCCAATCAGCCGGGAAGAATCTCATAGTCAAGGAGAAGAGGGAAGAACGAGGGCAAGCATAATAAGAAGCAGTCATTGAAGAAAAAAAGACAAAAAGGAGCTGATCCGATGGATGAAGCTAACGATCAACGGAAACTACCGGCTATGAAGCTAGATGGCATATAATTATAATAAGGTTATGCCAATCCAATATAGATGGCAGGTGAAAGAATACCTGTTGCCCTGGATGTTTGGTGGCCGATGCACAATCTTTCTTGAAGCCGTCGCGCTGATAAGAAGAAGAGTTCTGAGGGGCTTTAATGGCTTATTAGATTAGCCAAGAAACTTCTTTGGATGTCTTGAAGAAAGAGTACCAAGCAAGAAAGTGGTGTCCGAGGCTTCTTACCTCTCCCCCTAACCCTAGGGTTAGGGTAGGGCGGGGGGTAACTTGCCTTTCCTACCCCACTTAGACAAGGACACTTATCGAATGCGAAAAGGTATTCTTGAAAGGAAGGAAGCGTAAAGCAGAGCCCCTCGACTTGGCTCGTAACCATTAGAGTCGTTTGCGCTTTCTGGGGAAGACTTTTCGATCTTTCTAAAATCTAGGTAAGTCGAAGGGTATTCCACAAGGGTATTCTCTGGACAAGAGGAACCGAATAAAGAGTGACGGTTTGGGCTAGGTCCTTGCGATCCTGCCACCTCTTGGCAAAGTAGGCTGATGGGCGACGCCCCCTCTTTTCGCAATGGTGTGGGGCGTCAGAGGCTGTTGCCCCGTGACCAACTCGAAGGGGCTGAAGTTCGAGGCAGAGCTTTTTGGTTGTTAAGTTATAGCAGCACTGAGCAACATCCAACAACTCCAGTCCTTCTGGTTTGCACTAAAGTGCCTTAAGTAGCCCTCGAGGAGTCAGTTTATTCTCTCCGGCTGAGCTTTCAAAGATATACCGACCATAGGTATCTTACCATCAGATACCGACAGTCGTCTTCTAACAAAACCGACCCCTTAATATCATCAATTTCACATAACATAAAAAAGCTCTTTTCATCATCAGAAACAACTGGATTTCCGACCTCTTGCATTGCATTACCATAACGAAAAGAAAAATGAATTATGAAAATAGAGATTGCTCTTGTGATTCGAAATGAACCTTTCTCGATGGAGGAAAGGAATAGCGATGGATTCCTATGGAGCATCCAGGAACAAGAAGATTCAATCGGACGACGAATTCTTACGTGGAAAAAGGAAATCAAAGATCCGCTTCCACGATTTCATCTATATCGAATCTTAATATCAGAATAGCTTATATAGTCGTCATGATTCAATTCATGAATTAGCCCACTAGAGTTCACTGCATTTTTTTTTATTTTAATATTTAATATAATAATATATAATATCATTCGTGTCTCTGTTACAACACGGCGAAACTCAATAATGATGAGAAAAAAGAAAGAATTTGGCTTTCTGGGGATTGTAGTTCAATCGGTCAGAGCACCGCCCTGTCAAGGCGGAAGCTGCGGGTTCGAGCCCCGTCAGTCCCGACCTAGGATCCAATGAATCGATCAATTCATTTCTCCATTTTCTGTGAAATCAAAGAGAGTCCAGTTGCCTCCGATGAAGTGCCTAGGAGAAGGTCTCGGACTCTCCAAGCAAGATAGGAACCGTCGAAGCCCCTTCATGGTACTAGTGGCATGCTTTACGGGCAATCTAAGGCAGCCTCTAATCTTTCTAATTTTTTTTTCCTCAAACCAAAAAGAAAGGCAACTATCAGATCTACAGACCGTGGAGCTGCAGTCAAGCTGCTCTTTGTTGCGACTTCTTCCTTTGCTCTATCTATAGACCCAGCCAGGATCAATGAATGACAGGACTATGGAACCATTCTACCTACTAGCTAATCCCAATCCGATGGCTTCACGAAGGGCGATATGCTAATACTGGGGTGGAAGATCTCGACGGAACGTGATCCAACCACAAAAAAGAGTATCCGATTTTTATTAAATATTAAAATCCTGAGTCGATGGATGGGAAGCATGGGCCAAGACAAGGGGAAGCTCCGTACCCACCAAAGCAAACGAAAACGCTTGCTCACAACCTTTTATGCCTTGGGGTGGTGCCCATTCTCTCTCTTAAGCCACGTCAGAGCTTGATCCGCTACCGATCAGGAAGTGCGTTCGGCACTCGTAATACTAGCGAGAAGCTTCCCTTGGGATTGTTTTCCCAGGCATCCTGCCCATAGATAGCGCGGACCAATCCTTCTTTCCACGCTCCCTTCTGGTTGGTTATTCTTTAGTAATGCATTTGTGCCTGACCCTTGCAATTCACTTTCAAAGGTATACTTCACCGCTGCTCCTGTTACCACCTAAATGACTACTCAAAACAACACACTTTCTTGGTCACGCTGATGGAGACTATTCGACGAATCCTAGCTTCCGGATCTTACGGAGAAAGAAAGGGCCAGGACAGAACAACAAGTGCGGAATCCCATCCTGCTGCAGGGATTGGAAATTGCGGAATATCAGGATGTCAGGCTCTTGCAAAGAAGGCAATTCATTCGTAGTAGGATATTGAAACCTCAAACCCTCTCTGTCAACAACATCGAAAAGATCTTGACGAAGGAGCTCGAGCTCTCTTCCATATTCAATTCTCGGAAGAAGATTCTCAGAAGCTGATTCTACGCATCAGACTAACTGGAGTTCATGCTTTCCTGCGTGAGACAAAGGAAGCAAATCATCTTACTCGGCGGGAAGGGAAATGTTGGACTTGTCCTCCCTCTCAAAAGAAGGTTAATTTCAGCTATAGAAAAAGAAAAATCACATTCTTCAATCGGCGAAGCCTCACATCCTGTTCCTGTTTCCTTAGACCAGGGAAGATTCGTTTCTTAATGAGAAAGAGGAATTGGGTGGAAAAGCTATTGATCCAGTTGAGACAGCTCATATATCGTACTTAACAACTCATTTGAATGCAGCTCATAATGCTAATTATAGCAACCGATCGATATCGTCTGATAAAAGATTGGCCCATCTGGACCTGGTCTAAATTCCTTTCCTAAAGCTTTTGAAGAGAAGAAAAAGCGAATCTGAGCCATGCGAGGGAGGGCAGTGAGCGCTATTTGATAAATGAGGTAATATATGTCAGACTTGTCTGCAGGCCTCATCTTCGACAAGAGAAGGAGTGCCTCTTTCTCATGTTCATTGACGGAAGTCTTTGGCTAACAATTCCTACTTCTCCCAACCCAAAAAGGACTACCAAGGATAAAGCCAGCTATTCGAACGCTTAACACATGCAATTCTAGTTATATCCATTCAGGAGTCCAGTCCAAGCGTAAGCTAGATTCGTTTATTGACCTGAAAGCAAAGTCAGGCCACCGGAGGAGATCAGGGACTGACTTGACTTGATTCAAAGAGTTGGGCGAAAGCAGCATCACCGGATTCTAACAAAGGAGCTGGATTCATGTCAATTGAGTCAAAAGTCGAAAGAAAGAAGTCTTCCCTGTCCTACTAAGGCAACCAGACGGGCCAGTGTCCCAACTTTCATAAGGGAGAGGAAGTCAAGCAACGAGACCTCAGTCTATTCAAAGACAGAAGCTTAAGCCACTGGTCCATCCACTCCCTTGGGTCTAGCATTCCATCCTGAATAAATAGGAAGACAGACTGGCTTAAATACAGGGGCAAGATCGTTCACTCGTTGCGTAACGAGACTACTTAAAGTGAAGTCGGAACTCGGGTTGGAAGGCTGGCTGAGCGAATATTCAAGTTGACAGTGTAATGGTGAGTATCCAATCTCTCCAATAAGAAGGATATACGCGCTTCTTCCTCATACAAGAATGAACCTATCCTTGCCCAGCTCATCTCACGGGAGGACACTATTGAGCCTAGCACTTCAACATACTCTAAAAGAGGCATTTCATATCTATCTCTCGTGCTAACAGGAGCCAACTACGGTATCTCATCATACAATTGACATTGCCTTCACATCTAGTTTACGTAAATAAGTATCGACGAAAAGGTGCATTGATGCCACGGTCCTACTGAAGTTCTCTACAGGCTAGCGTACTACAGAGAAAGGAGGAAATAATGGAATCTCTCCAGAAATCAAAACTGAGCTTTCGAAGTGGAGAAACTGCTCAGCGTGCGTTAGAATGACTTTGTCTCAGTGGAAGAGGGCAGAGCGTTTACACGAATGAAAGACAGGATAGGCCCAAGCAAAGAGCAGGCTTCACGAATGGGGGGGGCGGAAGCAAAGGCTAAGGGCGAAGGTACCAACGCAGACACTAAAGAAGATAAGGCAATTTAGTCATTTCTTCTCCGAAACCACTTTGGGTATTTCATTCATGCGGGTAGAAGAGATTGAAATGATCTCAAAAGTCGCTCTCACCTCGACCCTTCTTCTAAATGCTGTTTTCCAACAATGTAAAGTACACCTAAGGGATATAACTCAAATGGCGAAGAGGGAGTTTTTTGAGTATTCCGGTCACCCTCCGCCAACCGGATTTTGGGTGCCACATGGATTCTGAACATTGTTGCAGATGCTCCAACAGATCTTTGGCATCAACCTCTTTTCTGTGAATCCCCCCTTTTCTTTATCCTTCTTTATGTTCTTGCAACCAAAAGATAGTGATGTTGTTAGAATGAAGCTATGTTGTTATCGAGCATTATGTTGTTTATGAGGCTTATCTGTTAACAGGCTAGCCTGCCCCACTTTAAGGTGAGCTTTTGGAGGATAGTTTTCATTTCTTTCACCGCCTTCCCCGGAATCAAGGTCTCACGATGAGCCAGAGCATGAAGCTCATTCCCAATCCCCAGTGTCTCAAAGGCGGCTGGAGCGGCTCACTTACCACCATCAACTGTAAACTGATTCTGAGACTTCGGAATGGCAAAGATCAGAAAGGGGGCTTTTAGGCGTTAGGCATGAGAAAGGAAAAAGAAAGGGCATCGTTCTCGGCTGGCCGAACATTGGAGTCGGCGCTCTCCTCAACCGGATCAATTAAAACTTTTAAACTTCCAAAGCATTAACTCAAACGAGGAAAGTCCCCTCAACTTGATCACACAAGGCCAATCGAAAGGGCTTTCTTCGCTCGAAAGACGAAACTCAGCTAGCGCTTTCTTTCTATACGAGAAGAATCGTTCTCTATCTGATATTTGTTCTCGCTCGCGAAAGGCCTCGCTAGGACCGGGAACAGATCGAGACGGGAATGGTGAACCCATTAGGAATCGCTCATGACTGGATCGTGTACAACAACCTTAACCGCACACGCTTTTCTTTTTTTTGGCCTCCCACTTGACTTTAGTCCACCCGGCATAACCGCATTTCAACGAACTACATCGGAGTTGTTGTGAGTGAGAAACCACGAGATATCAGAAGATAAATGAAAGAATGGTGACGCATTAATAGATAGCATCGCGTCATTAACCGGTTTGATCGCAGGACGAGTTCTCCAGTGTGCATTTTATTATAGTACAAACCTATCGGACCGACACAGGTGAACGCGTACTCAGCGTCTATCTGGAGTGAATTGTTCTAACTTGATTACAGTAAATACGAGATTCTTGGTGGACCGGAAGATAGCAATCCGTCTCTCTTGCGTGCCGTATCTCTTTTCCAAAATCTATCTTTAGGGGGGATAAGACGTAGGTTAAGCCGGCAACTCCTCATAGTCGAAGTTCCCATCCCCTTTAGGTTTACGAGAGATTCGGGTACGGAAGAAGAAGAAAAAAAGGGAGTGGAGTCCCTTATCACCTGACAATACGGATCGAAAAGTCGGCCCCAAAAAAAAGAATCTAGAACTACCTTTACACTATAATCATTAAGTCAAGCCGGCATAACCGCCCTATACTAATAGGATAATTCAATTCGGATCAGCTCGGGCTCCACCGGAGAGGCGAAGAAGAAGGCAATAAGCGCTCAGATTGGACCAACCTTAAAGGTTCGCGTCATTATCCTCTTGGTCCCGACTAGAATCAGGCTTCTCTTGAAAAAAGGTAAGGAGTTATTCGATCTAATAAAATAAGGACCCTAGCGCCTAAGTAACCCCCGTATGGTAGGAAGAAGAGAAAGGCGGAGGAAAAAAAAAAGCGATAAGCGAACCGGATTCTCGGGCGGTAGAAACCACCAATAATGTATATAGAAAAATGGGTACTACCTATATTAAAAAATAGATACCTGAAAATCATTCTGTAATAACTATGTGACCATGAAGGGAGTAGTTGATTCGTTCCAATTCATTGGTTGGTTTAATCCGGTATAAATATCATAATATGACGGGATCGTCGTCTTGACAAAGATGAATAGAAAAAATTCTTGGTAACAAGAAGCATTTTTTTTTCCCGAACCGAAGTCTTTGACGAAAAGTTTTCTATTTCTAATGGATTGGTCTTTACTGCAAGAATATGAATGACTCGCTATTCACTCGCGAGGGTCATAATAAAATAATAAGATTATGTAGGAGAGATGGCCGAGTGGTTTAAGGCGTAGCATTGGAACTGCTATGTAGGCTTTTGTTTACCGAGGGTTCGAATCCCTCTCTTTCCGCCAGTGGAAGTTGCAGGCCTTTTTCTTTTTTTAAGATGGTAAGGAGGAGGGAAACTTCATAACATACCGAGATTGATTCATTTCACCGGATTCCTAGGAAGTGACAATCTCAGTTGAACAAGTAGATCAAGGGAAGGTCAAAGTCAACCGCGGAATGACTCGCTGATACTTAGAGAGTTGCTCGCTCTCGTTCAAAGAGCAAAGAGAAGACAAGAAAGCTAATCCGCTCCGTCCGCTCTTTCTGAAAGTTCCCTCCGGGGGTCTGACCCTCCGCTACCTAATATTCCCGGCTAACCGAATTCATGTTTTAGTTTGGTAGGCCCCTCCGATTCAACTCGGCCCCTATCCCCACTATGATCCCTTTCTTCTCCTCGGTTCTCGAAACCTTTCTTTTCAACTAGCTTTTCGTTCTGCTTTGAAATTGCCTTTTTTTTTGTTGTCGGGTTTGTGCTCCATAAATTTGAACGTTTTCCCGGTATTTTTGATAGAAATTAGCAGAAAAGAAAAGGGCGGGGACGAAAGAAATAACCATAGCAGATGCATCGGATAGACGTCAGGAACTTTGTTTTACTGTCAGATTTGCATTCCCCACATCTCATTGGAACGAGGCTACTCTTTTCCATTTGAGATCAAAATCGGGGTAGAACAGAAAGGGCTATGGACCATACAAGACTAGCAAAAAGAGAATCAAAGAGCCCTACCGGAAGGAGCATTTCCGAACTCAATTACAGAAGGGGGAGAAAAAACGTCACTTCTACAATTCAAAACCATATCTCTTCTCCGGAGTCAGGGAAGAGTACCAAAACAGGTGTTTTCCACTCATATCATAAAAGACTCCTATTCAGCTACTTCAACCATTTCCAACAAACTCTCAACTTATTTCTTTTCTCTTCTTCTTTCAAGGTCTCGTCCCGCTGGAGCTGCTATTTAAATTACATCATATCGGTGTCAAGTCAAAGAAAAGAATCTTCCTTGGGCGCATTCTTCGATGCTCTCGAAAATCAAGAAAGGGAAGCCCCAAGAAAGAAGGTCACCCAAAACTCCTACTTTCAGTGTGGCCTTCGAAAAAGTTGATTGAAGTAGGGCGGTGTGCCAGCAGAAAGAGGGCTTGACTCCTGTTGTCCCCTATGGTGAAAGGTAGTCCGAGTGGCCTACATATACATATAAAAGTAAGTAGGGCACCATGTCTGACTGGTCGTTGAACTATCAAAGAAAAGGTGGAATAAAGAAGGATTTGCCACAGTGTGCTTATTGCATATCGCGGCATTCTCCCTTGAGGCCTAGATCCTTTGTAGAGATTCTCGCCTAATATCTGGAAGGAATTGGAACTCACTCGAGAACGGCTCTATCAGACAACCTTCTAGGACCTTCCCAAAAAAGAGACTTTCGATGTCCCTCTTAAGAATCCATTTAATTTAAGCGATCTAAGTGAAAAAATATCACCCCTGCTTTCTCTACGCTTGACTTGAATTAGGAAATGAAAATCAATTCAGATGCGAGCAAGAACTATGGATCAACCTAGTTTTAAGAAGACTATGCTACCAACGAATGTGGCCCTACCCAGAAAGAGTAGAAAAAGGCTTCCCCGTGAGGAGGCGGACACTTATTCTTATCTAATCATGCGAGTTCTAGCAGTCCTAGGGAATTTCTTTGCTGTCTCGGACTTGGAATCTTCCTATTAGACGATCCTTCTTTTCGGACGCACTACCACGAGCGCTACCTTTTTAGCACTTCGCTTTCATGCACTACAGCTCTTGATGAGCCTGCGTGGTCTTAGTCAGGTAAAGTAAAGGCCGAGAAAGAATGTAAACGGAGAATCGCCTGATGCTGAATCCATATAGAATAAATGAGCACACTGGCCTCGAGAGAATAGCCTTGCTGCACTCTACGAAGATATGAGTCCAACGATCCACTAAGAACCATCGTCCCTTTCAAAAACCCTCCACACGTCCGCGATGCATATAAGACATTACTTCACTTATCACTTTGATAGATGAAGAAGCTTTCTCCGCCAAGGAAAAAGAAGTTCGATTCAAAAGCAGACTTTAGGCTAGCATGTACTGTCTCGTGCTTAGTCTGGCAACTCTATATCCTTTTCCTTAATGAAATTCTCGCTCAGGAGGTACATGAGGGCTTATTTGGATTGGAAGTGACTAATCAAAAGCATAGCATCTGTAACTAGTTAGAAAGAAGTCTATTAGAAAGTAGAATACCATCGGTGCAGTGAGAACCATCTTCTTCTTTTTCTTATAAAGAAAGAGGCCGGAGGAAAGCCAAAAGTGCCCTATACCAAAACGATCGAAAGAGAAAATATTAGGTGTAGGAAGGCTACCTGATCAGTGAAACGAAGGACCCAAGGAAGGTGGTCCTGAATCCTGAAAGCAGAGTTAGGAAGAAAAAAGTAAAATGATAAGATGCCAGTTTAAAAGGTCCGTTATTTCGTGCCCCATTTTTGGATCAGTGAAGAATGTATTAGAAATTCGGTGTCCAAGTGAAGTGAAACGACGCCATCAGAAGCACAACAATGATCTCTCGAGTCGGGATGATGGCTATTCATTGAGATAATCTGATGCAGACTGGCAGACTTAATGGAGCTAGCGGTAGTTAGTAAGATTTGGTATCTTTATTGGCTTTAGTAGGCGCAGGAATTACATGATCTACAGATACAGAGTTTCCTTCATCTGATGGCATTTCAACAATTGGCATTGCCTCATATTCAAGGAGTATGCGCGGGAGTAGACATATAGAAATCGACATTGAAAGTCAACGGGTACTCGTCAGGTAGTATTCCCAAACCTCGCATTGTAAGCTCAGATTGGGTTCAGGAAGCTAGGCAGGAGCCCGGTGCCATCTCCAAACTTCTCTCCATCCTCAGAAGGAAAGTCGAATCCCAGGAGCGACGGGTACATCTGAAATAGGTTATGATGAGAGAGGGGGTGAGCGATGGATAGCTTTCATTGAAGATACCGGTTCTTTATTCCTAGATGGCGAGAATCAGCCCTTTTCAGCGCTTTGGGTATAGCATATATGTTGGTGAGAGAATGGATTTTAGAATCAGAATTCTCTATTTCTAAGTAAAGAAATCCAGCATTCGAACTAAAGAGATGCATGAATACATTTCTTTCTCGATGCGGATCACAGCCTGGTTTCGTAGCCAAGGGGGGCCGAATAGAATCCTCCTCACGCTTTCTACTAGTCGGATAGGTAGCTTCTGCCTATAGGATAGGCCCGTCTTTGCGTTTAGGCTGGATACATTCCTTTCAAAGCAAAATCATTAATTTAAATTATAGAAAGCCCTTGGTATGACCTTATCTTCTCCTGGTGCAACCTCTCTCTTTTCTTCGGCATAGCGATCCCTATTCTCCATTGAGTGTTTCGTACTTCCCATTTGAACCCGCACTTGCGACTTCTTCAAAGTGATTGTATTCGGCGGCATAATTGTATTGATAACGACTTTCTCACTTAAAAGATTGGATTTTAGCCCAGAAGCTGCACGAGGAGATAACGGATTTTTGGATCCACGATTTTGCTTTCATTTAAGGATTTCTTGTCATCAAAAAGGCATGATTCTCTTTCTTGGTAATAGGTGGAAGTCAGCCGGGGAAGAAGGGCATTCGATAGCAGCTACTTTTGTGCTTCACATCTTTCCCGTTCGTATCTTAAGAATTTCATTGCCTTCCCCATTCTTTCACTAGTCTCAGTCCGAGTACAGAAAGGGTATCCATTTTATTTTAAGAGAGTATACAAGGGTAGACCTCTTTGGTAACGGTATCAAGTGATATATGATTTGATTGGATTTTCTTTTCGTGGAGAGATCTTTTCCTCACTTCATGCTTGAAGGGAAGGGTTAGGACCTGACCTGCTCTTTTAGAATCGCTTCTCCGTTCCAGGGCTCGCCTTCGCTTTGATTATTATGCTACCTAACTATAGCGGTGGAGCCAATACGGGATCCTTTCCATAGTCAGGTTCCCTAGGCGCTGCTTTCCTTGTTTTTACCTTCCTGGTTGTTTTTAGTTGGAATGTAAGTCCCTGGGATTTCTTCAGTCTTCCCTGCGGTTCACGTGGAAGTCTCAGTAGTTGCATTACCGTCGCTTCACGATCTAGTGGGAGAGCCCTTTCTTTACAGTTGGAATTTCCTTTTAGCCAATTGCAGCTCTAATCTAAGGCAAGCAAGAGGAGAGGTTCTAGGCCTCTAGCCAAGAGTACCTTTTAAGCGCAAGCAGCGGGCTATATATAAAAGCAAGTGGAGTTGCAGTGATAAGCTAACCTCATGGACCAGTTTGCAGCGATCTACTTTCAGTGCTTCTTGGAGGGAGTCATTTCCTTTTGAGTGCTAGTGAGTTTCTTCTTCTGGGTGAGTGGAAGTTGTAGTTTTTTTACCTTCTAGACGGTTTTCTGCGGTTCCCCTTTTCCGTCAGTTGGGGTTGGATTCCTTTTGAAGGTAGGAGTTCGTTACAGGCTCAGGTATTTTTTACAGCATATAAAGTTTTAAGGTAAGCGCTGTGCTAAGTTTATAAGTCCGTCTATGTCGATTCAATTGCAGTTATTCGCCTTTCTTGCGAGCCAGAAGTTGTAATTGCTTTCCTTTCATTCAACCTCTCCCTGTCATGAGCTATCCTAAGCCTTTCTTTCGTCCTGCCATTCTTTCTGCTAGCTATCTAGTGGGAGAAAGAAGCCCATACTGTTGGAGTGCTAGGCTGACGCCCTTTCCTTTCCCTAAATTTTCTTTGCCTGCTTCTCCCGTTTTCGTTCTTTTGCGCAGGGGTATGACGGGTTAGCCTCAGAAGGGCAACTTTTTGGATAAGGCGGCGGCCTTCTAACCCTCGGCCTATCTGGTCCCGTGCGGATCCCTTTAGTTTCTATGGTCTTACCTTCGCGCTCACTTGGCAGACTGTCTCCGTCAGAGATGGTTTCAGACTCGACCTGGAAGAGGGAGCATGAATTCAATCCATCCTGGGGTTATTCAAACTATTTCCTTTCTCACGAATTGGATTTGAACCCATATCAAGCTTCGGGAATCCAATGGAATCAGAATCCGCAGCTAGGGCCAACCTTATTGTATTCGCTTGGACGTACTGACTAGATCTGTCTGCTTTCCTTGTTCGGGAATCCGGGTTGGAACTTACCTTTCATCTAGCTTATCACATGTTAGGTCAATCCCTTCCACTGAGCACCAAACTCATTCCATCAAACGGGTGCTTCAACCTTTTTTGAATGAGTCGAGAAATTGCTTATGGAGAGAACGCCGGTTCCACTAGATCGGAAGTTGGTTTAGCTATAGATTGAAGCACCGTTCTATTGCCTCCTATTGGATCCTCGAGTGAATGAAGGAGTCTGAATCCGCCTGGCAGCGCAAAGCGGTTCCTAAGCGAATGATCAATAGGTATCTTTCTGCTTGCCCCACTTGGCTAGCTGCTTTGGCTAGTGATTCCGAAAGGTAGATCAGGTGTAAGTAAAGCTAATAAGCTCCTCATTTTGAGTAGTTGATTGTACTAGTCGATACGACTAGTGCAGAGAGTAGAAAAAGGAAGATGGCAGAGCTCAAGGAAAGAACTTGTTTGAGACGAAGAACATCAAGTCAATAGACAAATAAGGGCAATCAAAGAGAACGGATCCCATTGAACCTCCGTCTTTCTTGGCCTTGATCCCATGACTGAGACCACCCTTGACTGATCTACTGCCATTGGAAGGTTAGCTTCCTAGATTCCTATGTAATGTACGAAACGCCTGGGATTGCCTTCGACTAGGAATGAATTCATGGGGACAGATTTTCTTTGTTAGAGTAGGAATAAGGGCGAATAAGACCTATATATGAGCATGACCGAGAAAAAACCCAGACGAGAGAGGGTTGGCAAGGGCCAATTGCTCTGACTTCTCTTTTTAAGATATTTCGAGTTAGGTTTAGGCACTCCATCTGATTCGACGATCTGCTCCGTGCGTTCCATAATGCTTTCCCATTTGGTCTCCTCTATACTAGAGGCCTCAGGATTTCCACTAGCCATGACTTGATCTTTGAAAGAAACCGTGCTCTGATACCAAGTCAGGTCTTTTTCCTCAAGTCATCAAGCGTCGTGCCAAAGTCGTGTTGCGTAACGAGTCTATAAGCTGTCGGTCCGCCGCAGCAGAGTCATTTCCCTTTACACTTAGCTACTTGCAAGAGCACACACACAAGGCAACAAAAAATCTAAGCAAGCCGCAGAATTAGAAAGAGAGACCAAGCCCAGCGCTCTCTTCAAAGCGGTATGGTTCTAGCTACTGCTACTAAAGAAGTGCGAAAGTTTCTCCCTTTTCATTCTCCGCTGGGCCAGACAACGAGACTAAGATCAGGAATAAAATGGGTAGGTAGAGTAACGTTCTTGAGGGCAAGCCTCCTTCGTCATCAAAATTGGAAGAATTCGATAGGAAACCTTTTCTTACCCTTTCTTTGTTACGGATCTTTTTGTTCAGGGTCAATAACTTGAAACTGCTCTTGGCATGCCTACTCGAATGTAGTCAACGTGTCTCGGAAGATACTGTGTAAGGAACTGAGAAGGCGACGGTTGGCATTTTCCCCTCTACTTTCATTTGAGGATCGATTCTCTATTCCCCAAAGGGAGCTCTTTCTGACCCTTACACCATAAATACCAGTTTCCGATCGGACAAGAGAAGCAATTCGAGTCACCTTCTTTGTTAGACCGACAGACCGCGTGAGACCCAGTTGCGAGCAATAGCGTCTTACACTTTCCCAAAGACCAATACACAAGCGATTCGCCATAGTCTAATCGATCACGGAGGACAGCCAATGACCGAGCTCACGGTGGGAGAAAATCTTCTAGTTGATCCTAAACAAAGGATATCTTTTCCCATCATACGTACCGAACGTACCGGAAGAAGAGCTTGTAATACAGGTCTTAAAGAGACAACATCGATTGTTATTGTTTCGCTTTCGTCAGTAGCGAATTTAGCGTATGGCCCGAAGGGCTTTAGCCGATGGTTGGACATTCACATTCAGTAAATTAAGGTAGTAGAGCTCCTCAGGACCTTAGACTTAGTTTTAAAAGTTGGGCATCGCTAGAAGTATCAAAATCTAGCAGCAAGCACAGAGCAGGTATAATTGCCATAATGGCCTTGTGTGGTGGCGATTGAGTTGCTCTCTAGGCTCTTGTCTGAGACATTGTTTTCTTACTCTTTAACTCGCATTTATGCTTTCATTCACACACCTTTTTTCTTTTTCCTGCCCTTTCTCCAACTGCTAGAGCTTGCCTTGCTTCTGTTCCGAGGCAGGAAGTGACGCGCATAGGATCTGCGCGCTCGGTGGTGCGTGCTAGGTGAGCAAACTGAACGAGCCTTGGCTTGTTCGTAGCCAGAAGGTATGTTGGTTGCAGCATGGCTTCCATAACCTTCCTCCTTTCATCATGTGGTTCCACGTTATTAGGGCTTAGTACCCGTGTGCTTGTCCGGAGCGTGGATTTCTTCCCGGAACTTTTCTTTATGTAAATAGATGATTAGATTATCGTATCAAGTGTGAAACCCTCCCTCCCCTATGGGATATGGGATTCAAAAATGAGACTTATCTAACTCTAACGCCAATAAGAAAGGATGGTGTAAGTGGGTAACAAACCACACCAAACAGGCCGTAGCAAGCAGAAAGGAACTAAACTAGGGGTGGCCAGGTGTGAAGAGAAAGAGAGCGTACAACAGACATAGTAGCCAACTCATAGAAAGAGCAGGGGCGCTAGCTTTGAAACAAGGTAAGAGGAGGAGGCTCCAACTCAATAATCATTGTTTTAGGATTTTTATTTAAAAGGTACAAACCACCGGATGTCGAAGAATTTTCGTAGTGTACCAGAGTATCCTGTTACAGAGGTCTACCGTCACGGATAGAGAAATTGAAGCTTCTATGAAGAATAAGTCTTTCATATCCTCCAAGTGAGACGATCTAAAGCCTGCGGAAGATGCCTAACTTTCCATAGAAACCTAGGATGGTTAAGGTCCCCATTCCACCTGCTGATCAATGGGTGTCTGCTGTCCAGAAATCCAAGTCTGAAGTCTGAAAAGAAGGCTGCAGAAGCCGTAGGGGCACAGTTGATGATTCAATTCCTGAAAACCCGAAACTCAGACTAAGAGCTGATTCTAGGGATAGGGATTCGAGATCAGTCTTCTTTAGAAGACCGGTTATTCCAGCAAAAGCTGATAGGCAAAAAAGAGATTTCCTCTTTCCTACTCAATGTCTGTCAATGTAGGTATATAATGGGCTTAAAAGGCTTAAAGACGTACAGCAGTACCCAGATGCTAAGGTAAGGAAAAATCTTGCACAAACTATTCGTCATCAAGAGTCAGAGGGGAGGGCGTCTTATCTAGCTGCCTATTCTATTCCGAAACAGGGGATTCAATAGCTGCCCTGCCTCTTCGAGAACATCTGCTCGTGGGTATCTTAATCTCTGCTTGGCCTTAGGAAGTTTCCTTTGAATATGTCACTTCCGGGAAGAAGGGGATAGATTCTCTTGCAGCTTCTTCTAGGCTGCACCTGACACAAAAATTCTAAACCGTCTGTTTTGTTTTCAAGCTCCCTAGCTACTAGAACTAGAGGAAGGGCTCTTTCTGTTGATCACGGGATCTACTCATAGCCTACTTTCCTACCCTTGTTGTGATGAGACCTTATGCCGTGAAGTCAACATAGGATGAATGCCCCTGGGCTTAGGAGCTCGTTGCACTCTTCTTTTCTCTTTTCACGACTAAGCCAGAAAAAGAAAGAGGTGCTCTCCTAGACGTGGACCTTCAGATGGGAATAAACTCTCCCTTCTAGTCTAGAAATCTGGCTATCCCCATCAAGTTATAAGTAGCTTACTCGACGATCTCGATACCAAACGAAGGAAGTTATGGATTAATGGGGCTAGGTTCGCTTTCCGGAATTGTGACCTCTTATTCTTAACAAGATCGTAGAGCGACACAAGACAAAGTGACCCACATCGATGTATAGAGTCTCCACCCTTTCTTGCAAGAAAATTCATTCTACCTGAAGATGCAGAGTACCAAGGGCTAGACGGAAGGAAAGAGTAAGCCCATTTTCCCAAGTGGAGGAAACGTGACTCAAAAGAAAGAATCCCTATCTCCAAAAGAGGAGCAATACAAACCGCAGCTATTGAAAATAAGCGATCTTAGCCCTTGATGGTATGGCACGTTGTTGGAAGTTTTTTCGGAAGAGAAGTGGGCAAGGAACCATCCAGATGAATACTTTTTGAGTTCCCGGCTCCCGGCCTTAAAGAATGAATAACTGGCTCAAAGCGTAGTGGATTTTTTCCTCCTACCATTGCTAATGAATCCACTGGTATTGGACTGCTCTCAAAGGCGACGGGGGGATCCCTTTTTTCTTTTTTCGATCTCCGTAGAAGGGAAATGAGACTCATAAGCCTTTTTGTAAATCCACTCCCAAAAACTAGGAGGGGAGGCCAATTCATTTGGCTATTCTGTCACTTCAGAAAAGGCAGAAGGAATAGCTGCAGAGGAACTCGCTTCATCACTACATTCTATCCCATCTAGTGAATCTCTCCTTCCTTATGATTGGATTGTCGAAGGCAGCCCTTTTCAAGTCCTGGAAAAGGTTATGAAGAAAGGCTTTTGAGACACTACGAAGCAAGTTCAGTCAGCGCATAAAGAGTCCGCTAGTGTAGTTGACTAGTAGTACCATTAGCCTTACCGTTCACTCGAAAGAACCGTCGGGAACAGCCCTAGACCTTACCTTGGTGACCATACCAGCCCCATCTTTCATAGCAATCCAAAAGGCTGAGAGATCTTTCTATGATAAAACACAGGACTCTCCTCTCCCTAGAGATTCTCAAGTGCAGTCTTCCACTCAAGGCAGGAACCACTACTTAGAGTCCTGGACCACTTCATTTAGGAAAGTACCTCTTAGTGGCATCTAGGGGCATCCCTGTCAACCTAGGAAACTCTCTTTCTAACCGAGAACACGCCTCCCTCCTCTCCTTCTGGTCACTCGTTCCTCTTGAGCTGCGAATCCGGGACTTTCAGTTCGAATCCATGGCAAGACAAAGGGGAGGATCCTTTTCTATTTGAATTTGACTGCCTGGCCAGTTCATTGCCTGCTTGGTTTCCTCAAACCACTTACCGGTAAAAAGAACATAGCCAAGCCAATTCGGCTATTTGTTGGCATTCCATTCCGAGTGAGAGTTCCTTTCCATCCGACACAGGAAAGCAAGTTCCTTTTCCATCTTAGTTACGGGAGGTCACGATCCAACACAGCTGCATTTCTCATTCCAGGAATGAAGACAAGGAACCATGGACTGAGAACTTCGTTCCTTGCTTGTAAGCTCGATCAATGACTAGGCATCTTCTAGAATTGATTGATTGGGAAAGCTGGTTCAAAGCAAGGATTTCTGTAGGACGGCCATTCAATTAGTGGTTTCACTTTCAAGTAGTGGATCAACTCTTTCCTAATAATCCGAAAAATCAGAAGCAGAGTAGGAAAGCCCTTTTTCTATGGTATGGAGAAGGAAGCGGAAACCACCATTCGAATAAAGGGCGGCGGATGGCAATAGATAAGTAAGGGTTGGCTAAGCACTAGCTACCTAGCTAGAAGGAAAGGGCAGCCCTTATCTCAATCTCATGCCTTCCTAAATTAAATAAAGGCATAACTAGAGTCATTCCTCTGCTAGTAGGAGCATATCTGAGTACAGAAATGATTGTGTAAGAGAATAGGTTGTTATTGGTCGGTCCTAAAGGTAAGAGTAGGTTGCTCCTCTGTTCCCTACTAATTCTAATTGCGTAAGAGCCTAGTTTTCTCTTCCCTCTGGGTGAGTCGCTTCTTTCTCCAGCAGCTATTGCTAAAGTCGGGTTTGGGTCTTCCCCTGGTGGACGTAGAGGCATCGATCGACAGGGTGCTAATCTAATAAGGGCTGGAATAAAAACCTCATCCTCCATTCCCTCCATGTCTTCAATATCAGTTACCACAAACTGTTCCATAATAAAGTCAGTATCCCTCATTGCACTCTGTACTGCTTCCTTCAGCTCACCAACTGTAGCATAGGGTGGAACCACTATAAGCTCACCAGGCTCCCTCGTCAACTCATATTTTAGCTCTCTTGAACTTGGCATCAATCGGCAAATGAATCTCATAAATTGATCATCTTCATCCTTAAAAGGTCACTCCTTCACTGCTTGCTGTCCAAAATTTCCCGAGTCGCCAACTCAACCAATTTTGATTCCGGGTAACCCAATACAATAGTAGTACATTTGTATACAAGTAGACGACATCACTGTAAACATCAGCCCCAGGCACTAGAGCAGGTACTGGAAGTGGCTCAGGAACTATTTCAGGTTCCGGTTCATTGATCAGAACACGATTACCAAGCTCATGAATCGTGTATTCCAAAACCCGAGTGGATGGGTTCACAGCACGACAGACAATGTGACTTCCAACGATTACATTGTTCATTGATTTCAGCACATAGTCGAGCAAACCCGTATCACCAATGTGCAGCCGAGCTGCGTCTCGCACTTCCTGCCGACTCATCCCGCCATGGCTAAACTTGTTTTCTTTCTTTTCTTTCAATGCATTAAGAATGATTTGTGCTGCATATTCGAATCTTCTTGCAGGCCATCCGCTATCCATATTAGCGATTGCAGTAGTGAAATTTCACCGTTCTCCTTATCCTTATAATGAATGGGGATTCAAAGGTGCTGGATCGGTTCCTTAGAGTCAAAAATTTGCTTGCCGAACCATATAGTTTCCTATGAGTTGCGGGATAAAACCTTGCTCTTTCTTATTTTACTACATCACAGAAATTCTAGCCTAAAGAACCTAGCCTCAGACTCGTTCGCTTCCCCCATGAGAATGATGTCATCTGCTTACTGTCCGTGGTTGATTGCTTGAACATTTGGGGCTTTTTCACACTTGTTGATTGGCCTAGGCTTAGACCACAGATACTTGCTGATAGAATCTGTGATAAGAATGTGAACAAGTAGGGGGACAGTGGGCATCCTTACCTGAGTCCACGACTCACCTTTAAGAAATCTGACGGTCTGCCGTTGATGGGGCAATCCAAGGCCCTTTGATACATGCTTTGATCCGGAGAAAAAAATGAAATAAAATATGGCAGCGGAACTTTTTTATTATTTATTTATCTATACTGGCTCTAGTGCTAGTTGTGTTGTTTAATCAATGGAAGTAACATAGTGCGGTAGCTCAGCCATTTGCAGCGAAGGAAGGATTAGTTGCGTAAGAAAAGGTGAGCATTACAGCGGCTTCCCCCCCAAAAAAAGGGGTTTTCCGGTTGATTATGTCATTTCTCTCTCTCTGGTATGATGATTTTCTAGCCATATTTATAGAAGGCGAGTGCGAAACGGTAGGCGGCTAGTCACGCCACATTGGGTACTGCCAAGTACGCTTTTTGAATAAAAAATTCTCTTATTTTCCTGATATTACTGTAAACAAATTGATATTTGTTTTTTACCATGCCCATGGTTGAGGGCTGTGATCCCTAGGTGTCGTAGAAAGAGGAACTACCACTGACTCTGCCGTGGAATCAAAGACTGACTCACCACTTCGAATTGAGGATTTTTTTTAACTGAAAGGTGCTTCCTCAACCAGATAATTAGGATCTACCAATCGATTGGCTTGTCAGGAATGGGGATCAACCCAATATCCATTTACCGGATAGTCTTTCTTAGCAGCTAGTAATCTACGATGCTACACTTGAAGCTTTCAGAGAGTCCTACTGTCGGCTCATCTTCTATCTAAGACCTCCGGATGCCTGAAAGCTGCTGTTTTATCAGGTCTAGTTGCGGTTCGCTCTTTCACTTATTCGGTCAAGCAGCTTCACTCCTCTCCCTCTGGTCGAGCTGCTACGCTCCTTGGCAGTCAGTCTCCACCCCTGACCCCATTCCTTCTAGCTCAGGAACTTCTATTTTGAATCTGAGTTTCTACCTTTCCCCGTTCCCGTGTAAGCTATTCCATGCGATGTCTTTCACAAAGGTACAGGGATTTGATAATCGATAGAGCTGGTGAATCTTTTCTTCCCTCGTAGGAACTTGGTCTCTCTAATACATCAATCAATATGGTCGATAGATCAGGTAGAAGATCAGCTGCTACTCTCGCTGTCTTCGATCGGCTTCAAAGCTTCTTCACTTTTTGCGCTTAGCACTTCCACCGATGCCTGACTTTCGTCTATGTATGGGTTAGATTAGAGAAGCAATCCTCCTTCTATCCTATCAACTAAGCTCTTCTTCGTCTTTCCCCTGAGGAGGTCAAGAATTCGTCGATTCCACATCCCTTGATTCAACTATTGGAAGTGCTGTTATGATCGATTTGGCTTCTCCTCTTCATGAATAGCCTGGGCACTTATATTCTTAATAAGAGTATACAGGTCCGTCTTTGACCGGTTCGGGACTCGTTCTATGACCGTACTCCCCTCCCATGTTTGAGGAGTCTGAGAAAGCTCTTCGTCCGACGCGGATACGAGCTTCTTCGATTGGACTGTTACATAGTAAATGCGGCTCGGAACAGCTATGAGGCACTGAGCCCTTTAAACTTCGCTCTTTGAGCCGTTTTCTGCTCAAGTGGCTTGGTTGCTTTCTGGCTTGATGAAAGATAGGTTGAAGTCTTAGAGTTAGACCTAAAGGCTGCTCCTGCTGATGAAGAAAGAAGGCTTTCTCCTACTGCGCGGACCCGTCCCCGAATCCGAAATGGCTACGGCTACCTAAGCTTGAAGTCGAGTGTTGGGGCAAAGAGCCGAACTACTGATAAAACTTCGGGCAAGCGACTGAGGAATGAAAGATAATGTTCTCCGCCCTGAACAAAAAGATCTGAAAATAGAGTATGTGAAGATGTCTACTCTACTCCCTTCTTTCTATCGACATCCCTATCTGTCATAGAATTTCATTAAGCATATAGCTCGGGCTCTTTCGTTCCGAAACCGTAACCTTAGGAAGTGCGGGTTAACTTGAGCTAATGGCTGGCGCCTCTGAAGCCTCTGAGCTTCTAGCTAAAGACTATTCTCGGTACTCCATCAACTCAATGAATTGCGTAGAAAACGATCAGGTGCTCATCCGCCTCTCGGCTTCCTGATCTTCACTGGTCGGAGGCTAAGAGCTTTCTTTGACTCTGAGTCATATGGGATGGGTCCCTACTCTCACTATGACATAGTGGCCCAACGGTTCCTATGAAAGTCATAGCCGGACCTACTCTCCTCTCGCCGATGGTTTGAGAGTTGCGTTGGCGTGACGCTAATCTACTGATATTCGAGTGCTTGAGTTTCACTCATGTAGAGATAACGAAGGGAAAGGGCATTTGAGGGAGAGCCCAACCCAAGGGAAGGGGCAAAGAAAGGACCTGAGCACATTGACATCGAAGAAAAGGCCAATGAAAATAGGGAAAGTCCTATTCAAGCCGCTTTACCGACGAGGTTAAAGAGCGGTAGCCCCTCCTTCGAGCAAGCAAGCGGCACTAAAAGCAGGATGAAAGCAAGCAAGGAGTGTAAGCCACTTGCCCGATAGGGTAAGGAGCGGAGACCCTTCCTTCATTCATTAAGTTTAGGGAGTCAGGGATAACAGAGGAGCAAGCCCAAACAGAAGCAACAAGAAAAAACAAAGCAAGAAAGAAAACAGCTCTTTGTCTTACTGTGCCCGAGGAAGGGAAGAAAGAAGATGACAGACAAAGCACAACGGAGGAATGAACTTCAAGCATGGAGGGGGAAAGTAACGGCACTCAAAGCTGTCTTCCATCAACCAAGCATGAAACAGAAGCCATGGACTAAGATGACTGGACAGGAGCGATAAGCAGCTATCAGCCACTCGAACCAAGTTAGAGGTTTTTTTCATGAGAGTCTTTCTAACATTCTTCACCTGAACCCGGGAACAGCTTTGACTTAGATACTCTATTGTCAGATAGTTGAATGGCACCGGGAATGGATTAGGGAGCAAAGGAGATTAGGGAAAGTCGAAAGCCCTTTTTCCAACTGAGAGGGGCAGGAGAAGGATAGAAAGGTAGTTTCCTCCAGCAAGAGGGATGACTTCTTCCTTTCCGCAAATAACAAGCGCTTTTCTTCGCCACATCGCGTATAACGGGAATCGAACCCCCCTGCTGCTGGCGGGCGGATGGAGAATGTTCAACTTCGATCTTGTTAGGAGTAGGTTTTGGCTTTCCCCTTTTATGTTATTAGTAAAGCGCTAACGCCCTATCTATAGTAAGGGGCTTTTTCAATAAGGCTCGCGTAGGGGCGCTCACGTTTTTTTGGCTCTCTTCGCTTCACTAGCCTTGATTGGTGGATGGAAGTTCCGAGGATAGTCTGGTGGTATCGTATAGTTGATCACGGCTGCATTTAGGAGTAATAAGTTCCTCACACTTTTCATTTCATAATCATAAAAAAAAAGAAAAGTAGCCTAGGGCGGATCCCAGATATGCCAGTTGATTGATTCGACTCCATTTTAAAGATTGGGTGAGTGTTAAGTGTACCGGTGTAGCCTATGCGAAGCAAGCCTACATAGGGATCGAAAAGAATGCATTGTATTCTAAATGAGATGAAAAAAAGAGAAAAGGAACGAAGGGATGAATCGGCGAAGAATTAGGATGGGCTGCTGGTCGAGCTAGCTCTAATCGAACTGTGACATCACGTAAAGTAAGTGTCAAGCGAATATAAAAACTAAAAAAGAGCGCCGTGCTAGAGTGCAGGCGCTTCAGCAACGGGAAGGACATAGCTTTTGAATCAACGAAGCACTCTGTCAGCAGAGAAGTTTGATTTCATAAGAGAAGAAGGTCCAGTCCAAAGAAGGTTGGATTGGAAAGGAATACGCCCGGTTCCTGAGACAGGAAAGGGGTCTACGTTCTGGCATGAATGTCAGTTCAGTTCATGTTCATCCCAATCCCTCTTAAGGAAGAAGCCTTCTCAAGCGCCCTAAGATGAGGAAGAAGCTACTTTCAGACTGTGTGCCCTTTCCTTTTCTTTGCTAACCACGCTGAGGGCTCGAACCTCAGTTCTTCCTTATTGCCGTGGCCCTTTTACTTTATATAGTCCTATCAAGATCATTTGGCTGACGCCGAAAGCGTAACTATCTTACTAGAAGTGAGGACTGCCCTCCACCTCTTATTCATATTTCATATCAGGTTCCATCTTCTACTTCTCTTTCTCCCTAAACTAAAGGTCGATCCTTGTCCTTGGTACAGTGTTCCACCCGCTCTCTATCCTATGGGTCCCCCCCTTTTCTCGCGAAACTGCACTCTTTTACTTGGACTTGACTTTGAAGCCTGATTCAAAAAAGAGATCTTTGGGTAAGACTGCCGGGTCTTGAGCACCAGTACTATCACCAATATCTAATATCTAGATTCGTCTAAGATGACTCCCGCTTACCAAAAGACTTAACACTGGATCTGATATTCATCGAATAGAATGAGAAAAAGCTCTCTCCGGACCATGAGGCATTTCCCTCTTTAGAATTCTTTATAAGAAATGGGAATGAGAGATGGGATCAAGGTAATAGCTACCTTTCTCGCTCCTGGTATTCGGAGATAGGATAAACAAGACTGACTTGACTTCAAACTCTTTCAGTCAGTCCATCAGATTGACCTCGAGATTCGCCTTTTGCTTTCATTTGGTCAACGGACCGTACCGAAGTTAGTTGAAATACAGAATGCAGGCCTAACCCATTAGAGAGATTTCCCAAAAAGTAGAAGCATTCCAATTCTTTATTTAGAGTTAGGAGTTTCTTAGGAGAAGAAAGAAGCTAAGACTCTTTTCTTAGAGGAGACAAAGGGCTAAGAAGTGGAGGGAAGAGCGTACTGAAACCGTAACCGTCATGGGTGAGCCTGCAAAGTCCATCAAAACTCCAGACCCTTCTGCTTTGAGGAAATTCTTACGCATAAGCGCACAGTTTTCTATTTAAAAAATAGAAAATAGAAGCGGATAAAAAAGGCTAAAGTCCCAAGAAAAGGTTGGTTCAATCGATAGCTCAAGCTCAACGAAGGCGGTATCTTACTTAGTAGCCGCAGAAAAGGACAAGGACTCGGCTCTTTCCATATCAGTTCGGATTTTCCTGTTTTATAAAGGCAAAACATAAGCGGCTACTGTCCCTATGGCATTAGAGTAGTCTATGGTACCAATCCCCTATAGAAACAAACGCTCACCTATACCTGGAGTGGCCGCATTTGGTACAGCCAGGGGTTAGAGATAGAGATCAAGCCTTGTCTTGTATTCGTATTTCCAAAAGTTTTCATCCATACGTTTATGTATATACTATTTTAGTAATAGATGGAAGCTGCAGCTGCTATGAGGACCAATCAGAAATCCCATCCCATCGTGTGTCTAGAAAACAGGAAATACCAACTGCCCTTGAAGCCGAACAGAAACACGGTGCTTTCACCTCTGTAACAGAGAATTGAATTTCGGTCTAGTTGCTATACGAAAAGATCTTTTTTTTACCATGCCTGTGCTGTGATACCTTCCACTGAGCCAACCATCCATCAATAATTTCGTATAGAAACACAAAAATGTCAACTCAATAGGAAAACCTCTTCTTTCAAGAAGCGTAAGTCTAAACTCACCCTCTATTTCACTCTAAAAAAAGGCATTCATTCCGGGCAGAGAATTACCCTCGAATGAGTACTAGCCTATCTACCTACGAAAAAGCCCTTTATGTTAAAGTATCTATACCCATAGGTTTACCTCACATCGATAAATCCACTCATCAAAAGGGGTCAGATAAAGCCTTGAGATGAATAATGCTTCCAGTCCCAAGGATTCATTCAGTTAAGTCGATGAGCAAGTCGTCTAGACCAATAATCAATAGAGACGGAAACTCCCTTACGAAAGCCACTTGAAGGCGAAATGAACTTCTCGATCTAAAACAAGTCTTTGGGGACTTATTCTTCTCATACTTTATTTTGACCAATGGGTCAGTGCTGGTCGAAGAAAAGAAAACGAGACTTAGCTTATGCGGCACACATGCTCTGAAGCGTGCTTTTACGCTCGATGATTCCCTCTTCAAGGTGTGTTCAGTTAGAACGTTAAAAAGAAAGAGAGCGTTCAAGTTCAGGTGGTCGAATGCATTTTTCTGTACTGTAGCAGGAATGGCTTTCCTGGGCCCTACTTTGTTTATGTATGCGTACGTGTAAACGCATTTACTTTCTCTGACTCTGAGGGTAAATTGACTTCGGGAGCGGTAACGGATTTTCTCGATACTAAGTTTGCCGGAAAGCACTTCACGTATAAGAGCTTGGGTCCCCGTATCCTTTGTTTGCCTTTTTACCTTCGGTAGTTATGGAAAGTGATCACACGAAAAGCAAAAAAGCGCTCTTCCTTCCGGCTTCTGGAAAGACTTGAGCCGATAGACGAACATTGGTCAATTTCAATTAAAGGTCGGCTACTAATTACAATTGTTGGATTGAAAGCATCTCTCTTTCCGATTTCGTTTTCGAAGGAGTTTTCTCGTATTCTGTATTAGCTCCTTCCACGAATGAATAAGGTAAGGCTTCGATCTTTCGCTTTTGAGTTCGTCCGGAAGCTCTAGTATGAGCCGGTGATTCCAGTCCGTCTCGGATGGAACTCCCACCTAAAAGGTCGTCTCTTGTCGAACATCTCACCCAAGCGCTAGGTAATCCAATTTGGAGCATCGGTACTCGCCAGAGTTACAAGTCGTTAAGCGACGCGAAAGAGTTGATCCATCGGATTGGGATTAGCCAGTCTTTGAGCTAGCCCTAATTGAATCTACCAAATAGGCAAATAGGCTAAAGAAGGGAAGCACCAACCATTCATTTGTCGAATCGAAAGCTTCGCCTACGACGTAACTCAGCGCGGTAAGCTCCATTTTGCTGGCGCTTGTTTAATTTAAAGTGGTACGGTATCCCCATACTTTTCTAACTAAGTCAATTGAAAATGACATCGGCTAGTGAGCAAACGAGCTTCCGAATTGGATCAAAGCCAAGAACCGAGGCGAGGTCGGGAGTGTGCGGATCAGACAGAGAAGAAAGATAAGGTGTTCACGATTTAGAAGAAGTAGCATATGCTCCGGCCGGCTCGCTTAGTCTTCATCGTCAATGGCTGCTAACGCCGCGACGAGGGCGCGACGGGTTGCCAAAGGAGAGTCCCAAGAGGCCTAGGAGAGAGGTGATGTATTTATCTTTACATGTACTGAACTTATTGGGTCCCCATTAAGAAAAGAAAGGCTTTGCCCAGCCTAAAGCGCTTTTCCTAACCAAGGTGATATTACCTTCTTCCACTACTGAGAAGTCTTCGAAATATTTCCTTCCATCGTTACCATGAGTACAGGCCCGGTCCTCATTCCGTAATTCTGGTTAAGAGACCCCTATCGCTAACTTCTCTGTCCTAATCTCCTGTGTCGAAGACATCGGAAAAAGCTTGCTTGTTTTCGTACTACTACAGGTCCTAGGGATGGGACTTTCAGGCCAAGTGCGGATTCGTCGAAATCGAAAGATTGCCTCTTATTTGCTAAGATTGGCGAATCAATCAGTCGTGGTTTCGGCTCATATCGGAAAGAATTAAAAAAGATAAAGTAGCGCATGGGCAAGGTAATACGATAACCGATTTCTTAGAGCATTTAGGCGACTCCTAAGACACCAAAAAAGGGTGAGAAAAACATGAGCCAATAGGCGAACCGAAGAAGCAGATTGACCTACTTTCAACGCATAGGCTCGCCCGCGAAAGGAAGACAATCGTTGCGTGCAATGCGTAACGCCTCTGAGCCAGAACTATAAGCATCATATAGAAGATCGTTGGCCAATTCCTTGCATCACGAACCTCTCGAACTAAAAGGAAAAGATCAACCGACCGAATCTTCGTTATTTATTCTCCACTTTACTTTCGACACGAATGCAATGAAAGCGGGTCAGCTGAGCTGCAAGTGAGATTTTGGTCCGAATTCCGGCTAACTCATGGGCAAAGTCGTCTTTTGCCGCCCCTCATGCAGCATATGAGCGGATCTTCACGAAAACCGGCTCTATTGGCGGATGGATAGCGCCCCTCACTCTGCTATGAGAACAAAGAAAGGCACACTATCTCCTTGCAGCTTTGCCCGTCGCCTATAGTAGGATGGATAGCAAAGCCGCTAAAGCGCCCTTCGCTTAGTATATTTGAGCCTCTACTGAATTCCGCTCGCCCCGGTCCGCGTTGACAAAGTCAACGACACAAGCAAGGAGTTGACAAAGGAGAACAGCCCCCTGTTGTTGATAGAGAGCTTACTGCCCCGCCCTTTATAGTATAGTCGCGACTGTTGTCATGGAAAAAGACTTTCTTTTTTTTTTTCAAAGAAGCATGCTTAACACAGCCTATAGCGTAAAGGCATTCGAGCTGCGTCTAAACTAAATTAAAGGTGAGGGCCTTTACTCTTTCTTCTGTAGATACGCTATCCCTTCCTTCCGGCTATGGTATGGGGGAAGGGAAGTGAGATCTACCAATTTCTTTTTAATGAGTGGCCGCACTATGATCGTTCGGGAGACATGGTCCCACGCGCTACACAAAAGAATGAATTGTTATGCGGTCGGAAAACTCTTTCTGCAGGCAGCCTATCCAATCAGATCACGTATTTTTGAATATAATATGTCGTTCTGTCATATACATGTATTCGATTCGGTCTTCAATTTGGCCTGCTCGTGCCCGGAGAGAGAATGGGCACGACGCCCCCTCTTCCCGTTCTACTGTCCAAAACACGCCGGCCATTCTAAGTTCTGGGGTTGGGTCGGATAGGACCAGACCAAATCGGCTGGATCTGTGGAATCTGAACGGATCAGATCCAATCGGATCGTAGCTTCGAGTTCAGGTGCCGTACCGCGGCCGGACCGGAAAGGAAGGAAGGGGACAGCGAACCGCCTGCCAAGGTAGCTTGCTAACTCTCAGCCACTTGTTAGAAGGAAGTGCAGCTTGATTGTCGGGGGAGGGAAGGAAAAAAGAAGGTAGATTATTCGATTCTATTTCCTCCTTTGGTGACGGATTGGCTTGGAGAGAGGCGACCAACGGGAGGAATTCGTTTTTGTTTGTATCACCGAGACACCCGAAAGGCCGGCTATATGTACCTCGGGAGACCCGGCCCATTCAAATCAAAATAGAACGAGCACCTACGACTAAGGGGAATGGAATGTCGACCACAAGGTGAGATGATCTTATAATATAATACGAGGGCGAGTGACTGGTCAAGTCATGAAACTTAGTCATTTTGATCAACATGGCTGCAAGTGGACTGGGTTTATGTGTTTGAACTGACTACGACCAAAGTCGTGGCTGCTTCAACCAAAAAAGGGCGACCCCGAAAGAAGTACCTCACCTCACTTACTAAGAAGTAGTTGGAGCTGGGCTCCGGGAGAGTTTGCTTTTCTTTCTAAGAGCGGTCTGATCCTGGTGTTCGAACTAGTCATTAATGGTCGGCTTCATTGGTACCCTTTCGGTATGCGTTGCGAACACTTTCATTTTTAGCGTCTCACCTTCTCTAGAGAAGCGAAACTCGAACGGATAGAGCACATGGTCCAACTACATAACTTTTTCTTTTTCATTACTTCCATGGTCGTGCCTCGTGGCACGGCAGCACCCGTACTATTGAAATGGTTTTTCAGTAGAGATGTTCCCATAGGTGCCCCTTCTTCCAATGGTACTATAATTCCTATTCCTATCTCTTTATTCCCTCTTTTGATCTATCTACATTCCAGGAAATTCATACGCTCCATGGACGGAGCAAAAAGTGGAGTCTTGGTCAGAGCAAGCCGCCCCATTCTATTACCAGACAAAATTCGGAGAAGCTCACCCGAAACTAGAGCTAGAAACGCCTTATTTCGTTTCGTTCCCGTTCTTCATTTCCTTCTTCTCGAATCCAAGGGGGACTTCTCATATTTAGAATCTTTCTGCGGTGTGCTCTGTTTACTATTATTTCGTACTTTCTTCTCTTTACCACGCGATAGGTCAGCGAAGCGTGAGCGGGCGCGGAAAAGGAAACGCCAAACACTTCGGCCTAACGGGAATGAGCAACGACGAAATGACAAGATGAGGTGCTCCGGGCACCCCCATTTAAAAAGAAGGGTCGAAGGTTTTGGGCCTCTAGCTTTCCCCGTCCCCCCTTCGTCGGGCGGTGCTTGTGTGGGGGGGGTGCCACCAGAAAGAGGGGTTGAAGCTCTCGCCTTACCAACGAGCCGACAGCTGATGGCTGTTGGTCACGACTACTACCAAAAAGCTCCAATGAAGATGAATATTTCACATGGAGGAGTGTGCATCTTTATGTTGGGTGTTCTTCTGTCGTGCGACCCGGCGGCTTATGTGCAACCTGTGGCCCACGCCTCCTATTTGTTCAGGGCGGGCGGCGTGAACTCTGATTCGATCCGGGTATTCAATCCCGCCGCTGAGATGCTCAGTTGACTCCTTAACCTTGATAGGAAGATGGCTTATTCAATAATTCGTGCATAAGGGTAAGGAACTTTGGA